TTTATATAATGTTTAGTGCGGTGTGAATGCCTTGGAGGAAAAATATAGGCGTAAGTAATTACGAGAGTGTTGGTCGAGATGTACTGTGACACCAACCCACCTAATATAGGAAACTAAAGCTATAAAGCTTACTGTAAACGCAGTAATATGGGGAAGTGAAACATCTTAGTACCCAGTTTGTTAAATCAACCGAGAAGCCATAAGTAGTGGTGAGCGAAAGTGGTGTTTGGCGAAATTAAAAATTTAAAAACAAAAAATTGTTTTTACCTTAGAAGGTTATAGTCCTGTAGTTTTTAATTTTTTTTTTAATAGTAGAACAAGGCAAGTTTACCTTGTTCGAGTTTTGGGGGACCACCCTCAAAGCCTGAGGTTATTTTTCTTTCCGATAGTGAACAAGTACCGTGAGGGAAAGGTGAAAAAGAAGTCGCGACAGTGAATAGATCCTGAAACTCCGCATTTGAGTCGGCGCTTTTAAAAGCAACGGCATACCTTTTGTATAATGGGCAAGTGAATCTTAATAAAAGGCAAGCTTAAGCGTATCAAAGTCTAGGCGAAGATAACTCGAGTCTTAAATGGCGACTCATAGTCTTTTGTTAAGGACCCGAAACCGGTTGATCTAAACTTGAGCAGGCTGATATTGTAGTGGTAACATTTTTTGGAGGGCCGAACCCGTGTATGTGGCAAAATACTGGGATGACTTGAGTTTAGGGGTGAAAGGCCAATCAAAGCCGGTGATAGCTGGATTTCTGCGAAATCTATTTAAGTAGAGCGTTCTATTAGAGTAGTCTGGGGTAGAGCACTGTGTAAGTGAGGGGGGCGTTTGCTTTACCGAGCTTTGGCAAACTTCGAATACGGACTTTCTTTTTAGAGCAGACAGAACCTGTGTGCTAAGATTCATGTTCAAAAGGGAAACAGCCCAGATTGTTAGTTAAGGTCCATGATATAGCTTCAGTGACAAAGGTTATTTATGTTCTGAGACCGTCAGAAGGTAGGCTTGGAAGCAGCCATTCTTTTAAGACAGCGTAACAGCTCACTGACCTAGAGTATAAATTCCGCAAATTTTGAGGGCTTAAAGCTATTACCGAAACTTCAAACAAAAGAATATAGTAAGATTCTTTTGTGGTAGCAGAACGTTCCGTAGGTTGTAAAAGCTGTAGTGTAAACTATTGTGAAGATATCGGAAATGAGAATACTTGCATGAGTAGCACGAAACAATGATAAACGTTGTGGCTGTAAGTCTAAGGTTTCCGATCTAAAGTAAAGCTTGGTCGGGAGAAGTGTGTACTTCTAGGAAAAACGGTCCCTAAACAGTCAGGCCAAGGCTTGTGGTGATGGGTAAGATTATGCTGTGATAAGTAACTGACGAAAAATTCACTTTATTTTTAATAAATTTAAAGGTAAATTATTTTTTCCAAGAAAAAGGCTCTTTTTTAAACCGTACCTTAAACCGCCACAGGTAGACGGGTTGAGAACACTAAGGCCTTGAGATAACCCCGTTGAAGGAACTCGGCAAAATGACTCTGTAACTTCGGAATAAGGAGTAAAAAGTGGCGCGAAAGCTCTACTTTTTGGCACAAAATTGGGGGTAGCGACTGTTTATTAAAAACACAGGTCTCTGCTAACTCGTAAGAGGTTGTATAGGGACTGACACCTGCCCGGTGCCGGTAGGTAAAGACCCGGTGTTTACGCATTGGTATCAAACCCCGGTAAACGGCGGCTGTAACTATGACGGTCCTAAGGTAGCGAAATTCCTTGTCGGGTAAGTTCCGACCCGCATGAATGGTGTAACGACTTCCCCGCTGTCTCCAACGGGGTCTCAGTGAAATTACAAAGGTCGTGAAGATGCGACCATCCTACAGCTGGACGGAAAGACCCCGTGCACCTTTACTATATGCAACCATTGTAATTCAAAGGTTTTAGTGTAGAATAGGTGGGAGCTTGTGATTTAATTTCTACGGAGATTATTTAAGCGTTAGTGAAATACCACCCAAAAATTTGTTGGTTTACTAACTTACGGACAGTGGTTGCTGGGTAGTTTGACTGGGGCGGTCGCCTCCTAAAGAGTAGCGGAGGCATGCAAAGGTAGGCTCATTTCCAATAAAGGTAAATCGAGCGCAATGGTAAAAGCCTGCTTGACTGTAAGAAAAACATTTCGATCAGAGACGTAAGTCGGTCATAGTGATCCGGTAATTCTTTGTGGAAGGGTTATCGCGCAATGGATAAAAGGTACGCCGGGGATAACAGGCTAATGATCCTCTAGAGCTCCTATCGACGGGTTCGTTTGGCACCTCGATGTCGACTCATCACATCCTGGAGCTGAAAAGGGTTCCAAGGGTTCGGTTGTTCGCCGACGAAAGTGGTACGTGAGTTGGGTTTAGAACGTCGTGAGACAGTTTGGTCCCTATCTTCTGTGGGTGTTTGAAAACTCCGAGGACTATACCTTAGTACGAGAGGACCAGGAAAACTCGATCCCTGGTGTTCCGGTTGTTTTTTCAGGGCAGCGCCGGGTAGCTACATCGAGAAGAGATAATCGACCGTTAGGCGAGAAACTTACCTCAAGTCAAGTTTTCAGTGGGGGTGAAAAGTAATCACTTTGATAGGCGGGGGGTGTAAGAGCTGTAAGGTTTTAAGCTGACCTGTACTAATCCTGAAAAGCCGCTTTAAAATAGACAGACGCGACCCCACCCGCCGTGGCAGGGACATTTATTTTACTTTGATTAAAAAGTAAAATAAATGTCCGTATTTTTTTTTTGTAAAAGTAGTTTACCTATAGTATAAGAGGAATTATTTAATTATCGTTGTAGGGGGTGTGTAACTCAGATGGTTAGAGTAGTGGACTTTTAATCCGAGGGTCTTGGGTTCAAGTCCCAACACACCTATATTATGGGAGCATAACTCAGTGGTAGAGTATGTGCCTTACAAGCATGAAGTCGTGAGTTCGATCCTCTCTGGTCCCAACTTTTTTAAGTATGTTGTTTAAAATCATTCTTGTAAGTGGTCCGCTAGAGTATCATAATATAAAACCTTTTTTAAAATGTTAGTTCAAGCTGCTAAACTTTTGGGTGCTGGTCTTGCTACTATTGGTCTAGCTGGGGCAGGTGTGGGTATTGGAACCGTTTTTGGTGCTCTTGTTTTGGGTACTGCGCGTAATCCTTCTCTGAGAGATGAGTTATTCAGAATTGCGATTTTAGGTTTTGCCTTGACAGAGGCTATTGCCCTATTTGCTCTTATGATGGCTTTTTTGATTCTATTTGCTCTGTAGTGTGTATCTTCAGTTGCGGTTAAAAATAATACTTGAGAGAAAAAATTTTAGTCGAGTTAGCGGTGTAGTTCAGCGGTTAGAACATTGGAATCATATCCCAAATTGCGGGGGTTCGAATCCCTTCTCCGTTAAAGTTATAGCGACTTTGGTGAAATTGGTATACACGTCAGACTTAAAATCTGTTTCTATTTAAAGAGTATCGGTTCAAGTCCGATAAGTCGTAGCATTAATGTGGCGAATATAACTCAGTTGGTTAGAGTACCAGATTGTGGCTTTGGATGACGGGGGTTCAAGTCCCCTTATTCGCCGTTAGGGCTAGATAGTATAACGGGTTAATGCAGTGGGTTGCAAACCCAAAGATGAGGGTTCAAATCCCTCTCCAGCTTTCTTCAATAGCTCAATTGGTAGAGCATATGGCTGTTAACCATAGTGTTGTTGGTTCGAGTCCAATTTGGGGAGAATTAGCTACAGCAAGTTTTAATTGATGTGCTCGTGGTTTGGGTAGCTCAGTAGGTAGAGTAAAGGACTGAAAATCCTTAGGTCGTTGGTTCAATCCCAGTCCCAAACAATATTAATGCTTTCAAGGATTTTTAATAAATTACGTAATAGTCTTGTTGTTTATCATTTTTCAACTTCCTTTAAAGAAGTTGGTTTTTGCGTAAAAATTTTGGATATTTTGTGGAAAGAAAATTTAATCCGGGGTTATACGAAAAAAAATGGATTAATTACAGTATTGTTACGATATTACGATGGATCCCCGATATGCTGTCGTTTAACTATTCTTTCTAGACCGCGTGATCCTCTTTATCTATCCTCATTAGATCTTTGTAGGTTGTCTCAGGATTTTGGTGTTTTAATTGTTTCTACACCAAAAGGCATCATGACTGCTGAAAGTGCTATACGTAAAGGGAATGGGGGTGAAATTTTGGGATATGCCTTATGATTGCTCCGGCCTATCGATTGCCCATAGGTGTTAATTGTTTAAGCAACAATGGAAAAGTTTATATTTCAGGGCCTTGTGGCGTAGTTGATTTTGATTGTGTCAGCAAGATATATCGCAAGGGCAATTTGGTGGTTTTTTTACCTTATTTGACGCCTTATTGTAGTTCTATTTTTACTCAAGCTGTTTTGGGTGTTGTTTTGGGGTATAGCGTAGAATTGATTCTTAAAGGGATAGGGTATAAAGCCTATAAGTCTAAGGAAAAACTTATATTTACTCTAGGTTTTAGTCATAGTATTTCTATTGATATTCCCGAGGGTGTGTCTGTAAGGTTTAATAAAAAAACATTGTCTTTTATGTCTGCAAATTTTGGACTTTTGCAAAATTTTACAACAAGTATACGTGCATACCGTTTTCCCGACTCTTACAAGGGTGCTGGGGTAGTTTATGTGAACGAAATCGTTACTTGCAAGGAGGGTAAAAAAAATTAATGCAAAAAACAAAAAATGAGGCCATTCTTTCGTTTTTTGTTAGTTCTTGCGGTTATCTGGTCCCTCGTTCTAAAAATGACGATGTAAAAGTATCAAGAACGATACAATCTTATCTTTTAGGTAAGCGTGATTTATATTATTTGTATAATTTGGAAAAAAGTCTATATGGTATTCGTGCCACCTTAGAAGTTTTAGAAATGATGATAGATAGCGAAGCCGATATACTTTTTATTAATAGTTTGCCTATAATAACGCAAGGATTTGATAAAAACATTAGTATAACTTGCGTAAAATGGAAAAGAGGAGTTTTATCCAAATTTAAAAAAGTGGATTTGGTTTTTCTTTGTGATATTATGAAAGAAAATTTAGTGGAGTCACATCGGGAGTGTTTGTTAATGGTTGGTGTGGGGGGTTCGACAACAAGCAGAATGTCTTATCTTTTTAATTTGAATATAGAGGATACTTTATTATCTTATTGGTTTTTTAATGCGGTGTCCGTAATATGTCGTCGTGGTAAAAAGAAATTAAAGTGTGGCAGGGGATTACCGGGCTTATTAGGGGAAAGAAATCGTCACAAACCTAATAATTATGCGGTTTAAACCAAAGTATAAATCCTGTATTTGGGCTAGGACCGATATTTGGGGTGATTTATTGTGTAAAGAAAAAACTTTTTTGCGTCCCAAATGGGATTTAATCATGGGTATACTCGGAGGACGTAAACGGCGTAGGCGCCCTTTAGCGAAAAGGTCTAATGAGAAGTCCAGCCGTGGGCACACACCCTACCCGCTATGGCATAATTATAGTTTTATACAACCGCATTCTCGTCCAAATCAAACGTTTAAGTATAACCGATGGGGTTATCGAAATACACTATCTATTTTATTGTGTTTAAAACGCTTTTACGGGGATTTAAGTCATAATACTTTAAAAAAAATTTGTGTCATATTTTTTAAATCAGAAGCACCGATTCAACGACTTTTGGGTACTTTAGAGGGGCGTTTAGATGTTACTTTGTACCGATTAGGTTTTTTCCATTCAATTTTTTACAGCCGTCAAGCGATTCAACATAATAAGGTATTAGTTAATGGTAAGTATATAAAAAATAGTAATTTTACCTTACAAAAAGGGGATTTTGTTGAGTTTTGCCCCACGCAACGATCTTTTATACGAGCTCGTCTTTTATTTCGTTACAAACCCTTTAGATCTTTTCGCATGCGCTTGGAGCGGTGGCGGTTGGCGCATCGGTTTAAGTTTGAGTTGCATCTTCCGCCAACTCCGAGTTGGATTCAAACAGATTATTCTAATTTAAGTTTTGTTTTGGTGTCAGATATTAAAACGCCCATCATGTACCCTTTTAGGGCTAATATCGATGAAGCATTGTGGTTTTATAAGCATGGGTATTGATAAATTGTGCGATCACTTTGCTTATTATACGTATAATATACGTAATAACTTGTTAATTAATCTAAAATGTGGCTTACTTTTTTAACTATTTTACTAAATATTATTGATCTTGTTCTTCCTTTACTTATCGCAGTTGCCTATTTTACTTTGGCGGAACGTAAAATTATGGCAGGTATTCAAAGACGTAAGGGTCCAAATGTTATTGGATATTTGGGGCTTCTTCAACCGTTAGCCGATGGTCTTAAACTTTTTGTTAAAGAAACCGTTTTACCAACAAATGCAAATATTGTTCTTTTTGTATTAGCCCCACTGATTACTTTTATTTTGAGCCTTATTAGTTGGGCTGTCATTCCTTTTAGTTATGGTAATGTTATTTCGGATCCTCAGTTAGGGGTTTTGTATTTTTTAGCAATATCTTCCTTGGGTGTTTACGGAGTATTGATTTCGGGTTGGTCCAGTAATTCAAAATATGCTTTTTTAGGTGCTCTGCGGTCGGCCGCGCAAATGGTTTCTTATGAGATATCTATGGGTATTGGGTTAATAAACGTTTGTTTGTGTGTAGGGACGTTAAACTTAACTGAAATAGTTGTAGCACAGAGAGACATCTGGTTAGTTTTTCCATTACTACCGGTAGGCGTCATGTTTTTTATTGGTTGTCTGGCTGAGACAAATAGGCATCCTTTTGATTTGCCGGAGGCTGAGGCTGAGTTAGTATCCGGGTATAATGTCGAGTATTCCGCGATGGGATTTGCTCTTTTTTTTTTAGGCGAATATGCTAATATGTTAGTTATGGGGGGAGTTACTTCCATTTGTTTTTTAGGGGGGTGGTTGTCCCCATTTGGCATTGGAGTCTTTTCAGACGGTATATGGTTTGGTTTAAAAATCTGTTTTTTTGTCATTTTATTTATAGTTATGCGGGCCATTCTTCCGAGATATCGGTATGACCAGTTGATGCGCCTGGGTTGGAAGTGCTTTTTACCGTTGGCTCTTGCTTTTTTTATTCTTTCTGTAGGCATCCTTTTGGGTTTTAACTGGTTGCCCAACTAGTAATTTTTTTTTATATAAATCTTTGAAAGTCTTATACAATACTTGGCTTTCATATATAAAGATTAAAGGCAGGCCTATTATTAGTTGACTTATTATATCGGGGGGTGTTACAAAAGCTGCAAATACCAATGATGTTATATAAATAATCCCTCTATGTTTTATCCACAGTGATACCGATGTGTAGCTTTCTACAAGCCCTAGTAAAATAACCGCGGGTAAACCATAGGTTAATATGGTGTTAAATTGTTTTAAATGTGTCACGTAGTCATTAAATTTTGGTTCAAAGGTCAAATGAATAGGCATAAAAACGGTGGAGTATGTGTAAAATGTTTTCCAAAAGGTTTGAATTATTGATGGAAATGCGCTAGTGTACAGGAATGCGCTGAAAGAGATTGTCGTTATTAATATAGTAAAGCATGTATTGGCTTCATATAGATATAGTCCAGGTCTGAAAAATAAAAAAATTTGTGTTAGTAGCATCGTGACACAAAAACTTGTACTTACACTAGCACAAAATTGCATATAGGTGAAAAATATTTCCGTTACTCCTGTAGTTATAAAATGAGAAAGTCCTGCTGGTAAGAGTATAAATATTAAACTTTGTTTGTAGGTATATATCGTAAAAAAAAATATGGTTGTTCCAATAGCGGTGTGTAATAAGCGATAATTTAATTCTTGTGTGTAGTATATGGTAAATTGAAATTTTTTCATTTTTAGACCTGTAAATTTAAGAAAGATAGTTTAATTGGTAGAACTTTGGTTTCCAAAGCCAACGGTTGGGGGTTCGAATCCCCCTCTTTCTGTTATTCTGATATGGGGGTCTTTTATTTAACGATGTGTTACAAAAGTGGATGAAAATAAGTCTTTTACAATTTCTATTTATATTTGGCGTAGGACTTCTTTTTTTTGCTGATTTGCCCAAATTAGCAAAAAGTATTAAAGAAAAAATAAAAGGATCTAAAAAATCTAATAATTAAGTTTTTGATTTAAAATACTCGTTGGGCTGTTGGCGGTTCGTAGTTTAATAGGTAAAACATAGTTCTCATGAAGCTAGTATTGCAGGTTCAATTCCTGCCGGACTGAGTGGGGACTCAGGGTCGAATAGTCGTTTGGAGTCTAGCCAAGTGGGTAAGGCGCCCGTTTTTGGTGCGGGGATCGAAGGTTCGAGTCCTTCGACTCCATAAGCCAGGGTGGTGGAAGTGGTAGACACGCTGGGTTTAGGTTCCAGTCTTTTGTGGGGTAGGGGTTCAAGTCCCCTCTCTGGTAATAATGTCTAGACCAAATATTAGTCAATGGTTTAAAAAAAGCAAAGGCACTAAAATAACAAAAAAAAGAAGTGTTGGTTTAAGGGGTTGCCCCCAAAAAAAGGGCGTATGTTTAAAAGTATTTGTTTGTTCTCCAAAAAAGCCAAATTCAGCTCGTCGTAAGGTTGTTAAAGTGCGTTTATCTAATAGAATACGATTAACTGCTTATATCCCTGGTCAAATTCATCGATTGCAAGAGCATTCTCAAGTTTTGATTAGAGGAGGTAGGATCCCGGATTTACCGGGGGTAAAATATCGTTTAGTCCGTAATAAGTTAGATTTGGCGGGGTTATCCGGTCGTAAGACGGCTAGGTCCAAGTACGGGACAAAGAAGCCAGATAAAGGATGTTAAAAGCAAAATATAGTCAATTAGGAATACAAGACAAAATATCTTTAAATGTGAAAATAAAAGAAAATTTTAATTTTTTGGGCATTAAAAAAGACCCCCTTGTGGGCAAAATGATTAATCTTTTAATGAAAAATGGGAAGCGTTCTAAAGCAGAAAAGGTTTTGAACAGGGCTTTTCAATTGTTGGATGAAAAATACCCGGGTCGCGCTTTGCATATTTTTTATTTTGGAGTTTTTGAGGCAAGGCGCGACATAGGTATTCGTCTTAAGCCTAGAGCGAAGAAGCATCGCGCGGGTAATGCGTTTAGTGTGTATTTACCATATACGATATCAGCCGTTAGAGGGTTGAATTCTGGAATGAGGGCTCTTTTGGCCGCGAGTCAAAGACGATCTGCCTCAAGACCCTTTTGGGATAATTTAAGCCAAGAGATATTAGAGTCTTCTTTGGGTAGAGGAGAGGTTGTTGCTAAGAGATACAGTTTAAACAAATTAGCGGATTCGAACAAACGTAGAGTGCATCTGGGCTCCTTACCTATTTTCCCACTAATATCTCATTAATATTAAAATATGGATTTTATTCATTTTTTTTTTTTATCCGCCTTATTATTTGTTATTGGTGTTGGGGGTGTTGTTTTAAATCGCACAAATATTGTAGTTGTTCTAATGTCATTAGAACTGGCTCTTCTTTCAGTAAGTTTAAATTTTATCATATTTTCTGTTTGCCTTTCTGATCTTATAGGTCAAATTTTTGCAATATTTATTCTTATAGTAGCCGCTTGTGAGTCATCTATTGGTTTAGCTATCATTTTAGTATATTTCAGGGTGAGGGGGAGTATTCGCATAGATCAAGCGTCGTTGTTAAAATCATAAATTTTATGCTTCCATGGTGAAATTGGTATACACGGCAGATTCAAAATCTTTTGTCTTTTGACATGCTGGTTCAAATCCGGCTGGAAGCATCAAGCATGATTCAAGCGCAAACTCTTCTAAAGGTTGTTGATAATTCAGGGGCCAAACTCGTTAGATGTATTAAAATTAAAAAAGGCAAAAGTTCAGCTGGTGTTGGAGATATCTTGTTAGTGTCTGTCAAGTCTTTGCGACCGCGTTACGGTCGGCGTGTCCGTTTAAAGATGAACAAGTCAGAAGTTCATCAAGGGGTAGTTGTCCAAATACGAAAATTACATCGATCTAAAAGTGGTGTTGGTTCTAGCTTCGGATGCAATTCTGTGGCTCTTATTAGTTCACAAGAAAAACCATTGGGTACTCGAATTTCGGCAACCTTACCGGCTAGACTTCGGGGTTTAAAATGGGCTAAATTGATCGCTATGGCAAGAAAAACAGTATAAACAAAATGAATCTGTATCAAAATCATTATTTTAATGTAATTCAGCAGGATTTTATCCTCTGCAGTAACGTGGCTACTTCTAGTATGCTACCAATACCTAAAAAAATATGTTTATATTTAGGAACTCCGGGGGTGAATAATAATTCAGTGGTTTCTTCTTTATGTGCCTTAAAAATAATAACAGGGGAGAGACCTCATGTTATTCCAGAAAAAAGAAAAAGACATCAAAAAGGTAAAATATACGCGGTTGGCTGCAAAGTAACTCTTAGAGGGTTACAATTATATAATTTTTTATTTAAACTTCTGTTTAATGTTTTACCGCGTATTCGTCAATTTGAGGGTTTAAAATTACCCTCGCACCAGAGTGTGTATTGTTTTGTTTTAAAAGATATTTTTGCCTTCGAGGAATTAATTCCGTTATTTCCGTATTTTGAAACTTTAAATTGTCTTAAATGTCAAGTTTTTTTTGGTACAAATAGTAAAGAGGATATGTTATTTTTAGGGAATAGTTTACAACTTTGTTTTGTTCCTTGATTTGAATTAAAGAAATGTCGCGGAAGTAGCTCAATCGGTAGAGCGTAAGCTTGCCAAGTTTAAAGTTGAGGGTTCAAATCCCTTCTTTCGCTTTATAGATATCTGAGAAAAAAATTGGGCTAATTTTATTTTTTTAATCGCGATAGTTTTAGCAAAAGAAAAGCCAGAGTTTTTTTTTCTAAAACTAATATTTTAGATTTTTTAAGATAGTCTATGGAGTACCACTTTTTTTCTATGGACACTCCCAGGCCATCTATTTGTGTGGTTATGTCCGTTATATTATTTCGCATATCTTTTAGACTGTCATATACAGCAATCAGCGCGGGACAACCAACTGCAATCTTTGGGGGTGTCAAATAAAGTGGTACAAAATAAAGCTTACCCCTTCTTAAAGACATTTTTACGTTTTTAATTTTAGATGTTTTTAAATTGTTGGCATTTAAAAGAACAAAAGTTGTTTGTTTAGATAAAAATAATCGTTTTTTTCTTAAGTACTTTTTTCTAGCAGTTGGCATTATTTAAAGGTCTTGTATTTTAATTTTTAGAGGCAATTTGTTGGCGCCAGCTTTTAGGGCGGGAAATCCTTGTTCTTTATCGATCCCGTATAGTAAGAAGATAGGTTTTCCGGCTGAGATGGGTGCCATCCAGTGACTCACTTTCCCCTTGCCTTTGCCCATCCGGGCGGATGTCGGCTTATTGCTTATGGCTTTATCCGCAAGTGGGATAATCTCTAATTTTCCTTCTCTTTTAATTTTACGCCTAATGTTTTGTCGTGCCGCCTCTAGTTGTCGAACATCTATATATCGGGATTCGAGTGAAATTATGGCAAAACAATTTGGTTCATTTAGTTTTTGTGTTTTAGTTGTAACTCTTGGCAATAACCTGGGTTTAAAGTATTTTTTATATTTTGTTTTTTTAGGTTGTAATAGCATTGGGTGAATTTTTACAAGTCCAAGCTTTTAACCCAACACTGCCGTATCCCGTTTGGGTTTGTTTATATTCCGCAGTAATCGTGGTGTTTAATCGGCTAAGGGGCATTTGGCCTATTTGATATTTCCAAGTTCGACTTCGTCCTTTTGCTTTATGCGTAAACCTGCCTTTTATTTGGATTTTTAAACCGTTAATTTTTTTATATTTTTGTAATGAATGAAGCCCTTGTTTGAGATATCGAAGAAATTCGTAATGTCTTTTCCGTTTTTGTCTAGAACAGACATTCTGTTCGATAAACCTGCATAGGCTGGCTGTGCTCGCTTTATTTTTTAGTATTAGTGACAGTAACTGTATACCATACCTCGCGTAGTCATATTTTAAGTTATGGAAACTTTTGGTATAATAAGCGATTTCTTTTCTTACGGGTTTCGGCACTGATCTGGTATACATTTTTAACCTCTTAACTTTTAGTATTGTTTTTTTTGTACCAGTAAATACCTGAATTAGTTTTGCTGCCGCTTGTAATCTAGAGGCCACTAAAGTCCATGATTTTTTTTTTATTTTTAATTTATTTTCTTTGTAACGTCTCGATTTAATCCGTTTTTTTGAGCGTATATGTAGATGTATCAGGTCAATAGTTATTATTATTACCGCTGCATGTCTATTAATCTGAATGGCATCAAGGTAGTGTGTGGTCCCTAAGCAGCATGATTCAATAAAGCGGCGTATTCTAGAGAGTATGTAGTAAAATCGGGGTTCGTTCCAATGAGTGTGCCCTTGATAAAAGGTGTTTTGGGGTCGTAATGCTGTTGGATGGGCTTTTTGTGCCATTTTATTTTTTTTTTGATGGGTTTTTTCGGGTTGGTACAAATTCACCTAACTTGTGACCTACCATTTCAGGTTTTATTTTACGATTAAGCATGTCTTTTCCATTATGAATCGATAGTTCTAATCCGACGCAGACGGGGTAAATAGTGGACCGTCGAGACCAGGTCAATTTTTTCTTTTTTTCGCTAAAGTTTGTTAAAAGGCTCTTGTCTATGAAGGGTGTTTTCCAGTTAGATCTTGGCATTTTTTTTTAATCTTCGGGTTGTTGCACCTTTTGTGGGTTTACCCCAAGGAGTTACAGATGGTCTACCTCCCGATGTTTTTCCTTCGCCACCGCCGTGTGGGTGGTCTATGGGATTCATAGCGACACCACGAACAACGGGTCGGTGCCCCAACCACCTGGCTTGCCCTGCCTTTTTTAATTTAACAAAACGATGTTCTGTATTACCAATAATGCCGTTAGTTGCTTGTGCTCTAATATTAAACCAGCGATATTGTCCTGATTTTAAACGTATTTGTGCCAAATTTTTTGTTTTTTTTACTATGTGCCCATAGGCTCCGGATGCGCGTAGTAGTTTGCCATTTTCTCCTGGATGTAGGCTTATATTGTGTATTGGGGTTCCTGTAAGTATGTGCTTTAGAGGTCTGCTATGAGCATTATTTAAGGCACCATAGGTTAAATTTGATCTTACTACGTCTCCCTTTTGTATGCTTGTTGTTGCAAGTATATAATTTTGTTTCTTGGTATCGGGATTAAAAATACGAGCCAAGTATGCTGATCTATTTGGATCATATTCCAATCCGATAACAATTCCTTGTGTGTGTTTTCGTTTAAAATCTATTTCTCGATATAAGCGTTTGTGGCAACCTCCCCTATGCCAGGAGGTTATTCGACCTTGATTATTGCGGCCGCTTAATGTTTTGTGGGGTTTTGTTTGGGATTTTAGTGGTTTTTCAAGAAATCGTTTTTTTGTCATACTATATTTCAATTGATAGGATAATCAGTTATGCCTTTTATTATCGGTACTCCAACTCCGGACAATAAAATTTTGGTTCAGTCTGTGTCTCATATTTATGGTATTGGTTTAGCAGAATCCCGAATATTATGTAAAAAAGCGGGTTTTGGTGATGATGCACGGGGGGTTCACGTAACTCCAGAGAAAAGTAAACTTTTAGAAAATTTGGTTGACAATACGAATCTTTTAGTGGGTGCTGATCTTCGTCGTTTTCAAAATGATAAAATACGTAGATTGCACGCAATAATGACTTATCGGGGTTTACGCCATAAAAAGGGTTTACCCGTAAGAGGCCAGCGTACCCATACCAATGCAAAAAAAAGAATTCATTTTAACACAAATGTTATTTAATAACTGGTATCCTGTTGAAAAATTTAAGCCAACGGGTTATTCTAGGCAAAAGGTGGTAAAAAATACTTTGGCTGTTAGGTATTTAAATGATAATACACAAACTAAAAAGTTGGGGTCTGTTTATTTAAGGTGTACTAAACGTAATATTTTTTGCACTTTGGTGGACTGTAAAAGTGACGTTATTAAAACGAGTTGCTCTTTAAGAGTTCCCCATTATAAGAATGAATTTAACGAAAGAGAAAATTTGTACACACGAGGGTTGTTATTAGGTAAATTATTCGGAAATAAAATACTTTCTTTGGGGTATAAAAGAATTCTTGTCCATATTGTGGGAACAAGCAAAGGTCGATTTGGTGTTGTTCGAAGTTTTAGTAAATTGGGCATCGATATTCATTCTATCGTCTTAATAACAAGAACAGCGCATAATGGGTGTCGTCCTGTTAAGAGACGCCGTAAAAAATTACGCACAAAAGTGGTGGGTTTTAGATAAATGTTGTATTCGAAGGGGTGACTGAGAGGTTAATAGTGCCAGATTGTAAATCTGTTGGTTTTACCATCGTAGGTTCGAATCCTATCCCCTTCTTAAAATTAGTAAAATGAAGGAGCAAGCTAAGATGGTTCAACGACATCCATTTCATTTGGTTGATCCAAGCCCATGGCCTTTTGTGGCCGCTTTAGGTGGTCTAAGTTCAACTTTTGGTGGAGTTCTATATATGCATAATTATAGTGGTGGGGGACAGTTGTTGTGTTTAGGGTTAGTTACTATTCTATATGTGATGTTTACATGGTGGCGGGATGTTATTCGTGAAGCTTCATTTGAGGGCCAGCATACTGCTGCGGTTCAACAGGGTTTACGCATGGGTATGATTCTTTTTATTGTTTCGGAGGTTATGTTTTTTTTTGCTTTTTTTTGGGCTTTCTTTACCTCTTCTTTGTCTCCTGTTTTTAATATTGGAGGGGTTTGGCCTCCGGCTGGCATAGAGGCAATTAGTCCCTGGGGATTACCTCTTTTAAATACTATTATTTTACTTTCTTCTGGGGCCAGTGTTACGTGGGCTCATCACGCTATTGTTGGGGGTTTTAAAAAGGAGGCTCTATTGGGTCTTGTTATTACAATAATATTTGCAGTTATTTTTACGGGATTGCAGGGTTTCGAGTATATTAACGCGCCTTTTGCTATGTCCGATAGTGTTTACGGTTCTGTTTTTTTTATGGCTACAGGTTTTCATGGTTTTCATGTAATCATTGGAACTATCTTTTTATCTATTTGTACTTTTCGGTTATATTTAGACCATTTTAGTCGTCAAAGGCATTTTGGATTTGAAGCAGCCGCTTGGTATTGGCATTTTGTTGATGTTGTTTGGTTATTTCTTTTTTTGACTATTTACTGGTGGGGTTTTAATGTAATAGTGTAATAATTTACTAGATATTTTTCAATTTTATTTTGGTTTTGTAAAGTTTATTGTTAAATTCGCACTTAAATTCTCGGGGCTCTAAGAATTGTTTTTTAAGAGCTTAAATAGTTTTTAATTGTGTAAATTATTAATTATAACTTCATGTTTTATCTATGTAACTTTCAAATAAATACACATTTAGATGGAGTATAAAGTTTAGTGTTATATTTTTTATATTATCATTATCTATGTTTTTTAGTCCTTTAGAACAATTTCAAATACTTCCATTTGTTAATCTAGGTATTGGTTTATTTGACTTATCGATAACTAACGCAATGATTACAACGATTTTTAGTTTAGGTTTCATCCTCTTTGTTTACTATTGTCTTTCTGTTTTTGGTTTAAGCTGTTTTCCTAGTCGTTGGCAGTTATTTTTAGAAGGCCTCTATTTAACTACCGCGGGTTTAATATGGGATAGTATTGGCCCACACGGTCAAAAATATTTTCCGTTTATTTTTATGGTATTTAGTTTTATTTTGATCTCTAATGTGTCGGGTCTTGTGCCTTACTCATTTACCATAACAAGTCATTTGATTCAGACAATGGTTTTAGCTCTTGGTGTATTTATAGGGGTTGTTCTTATATGTGCTTCAACACACGGGTTTCACATGTTGAGTTTATTTCTTCCGGGAGGCACTTCGTTGCCTTTAGCATTTTTATTAGTTCCGATAGAAATAGTTTCCTATATATTTAAACCGCTTAGCTTAGCTGTTCGTCTTTTTGCTAATATGATGGCAGGTCATACCCTACTAAAAGTAATTGCTGGTTTTGCTTGGGCTATGATGGGGAGTGGTGGATTACTGTTAATAGCGCACGTAGTGCCCTTGTTAGTTTTGATTATTCTTTTTGGTCTTGAGTTGGCCGTTGCTTTAATCCAAGCTTATGTGTTTACAATTTTAAGTTGTATTTATATAAATGACGCTATAGTTCTTCATTAGCCATAATAGTTGATTCTAACAATAATAAAGCGCAAATTAGAAAAGCATTTTTAGCTCAGTGGATAGAGCAACGGTCTTCTAAATCGTGGGTCATAGGTTCAAATCCTATAAGATGTAAGTCATGAAATTCTCTTTAATCTTTCAAAATGACATCGTTGCTTTTTTACCGGAGCTCTTTCTTGCAATTTCTATTTTAGTTGTTCTTATGCATGGAAGCTTCTTGGGTTTGTCCGCAGCGGCACTTTATACTTATTTAACACCGAGCATGATTCGGTTAACCTCAATAATTTTGTTTATAAGTGTGTTTTTGGTTGTTAATAATCCTATTGAATCTCAGACATTATGGAATTCAATTTTTATTACGGATCATTTGTCGATATGGTTAAAATTATTTGTCGTTTTAGGGTTGTTTGTCTGTGTCTCTGTAAGTGAAGCCTATATGTTTTCGGTTCGGTTGCGGGCTTTTGAGTTTTTTTTTTTTATTATTAGCATTTGCTTAAGCTTGTGCTTATTAATTTCCTCGTATGATTTTCTTTCCATATATTTAAATATGGAGTTTATGTCCCTTATTTTTTATGTTTTAGCCACTTGGAAGAAAAATTCATATTTTTCTGCAGAGGCGGGATTGAAATATTTTATTCTGGGTTCGGTTGCTTCGGTTTTTTTTTTGTTTGGTGCATCATTAATTTATTTTTCTATGGGTACTACCAATCTAGGGTCTCTTAGTTTGTTAACCGAAAATCTTGCGGGTTGTTCCCCGTTATTTTATTTGGGTCTGATCTGTTTAATTTCAGCGCTCTTATTTAAATTAGGATCAGCCCCTTATCACATGTGGATAGCCGATGTGTACGAAGGGGCTCCTACGATTGTTAGTCTTATTTTTGCATCTGTTCCAAAACTTGCTATTTTTGTTGTTGTATTACGTTTAGTTTATACAAGTTTTTGGTGTTTGTTTCCTGTATTTTGGGAAGACTTTTTTTGCTTATGTGGCCTTTTCAGTCTTTTTATCGGTTGTGTGTGCGGTTTAGGTGAAACCAAAATTAAAAGGCTTCTTGCTTTTAGTAGTGTGGGGCATGTTGGATTTTTGTGTTTAGGTTTAGCGTCCGGAAGTGTTGAGGGGGTTCAAAGTGTTTTGTTTTATCTTTTCATCTACATGTTAACTGCTATTTTTTTATGGATTTATGTTCTCCACTTAGATTTGACATCTGATAATAGCTTTTTAACCTTTTCGGATGTAATTGGGTTAGTTCGGTCTAATCCAGTTTTTGGTTTAGGAATTGTTCTTATGATTTTTTCTTTAGCGGGAGTTCCCCCTTTGGGTGGTTTTTTCGCAAAACTTAACATTTTTGTTAGTGTCATTGATTCGTCTTATTATCTTGTCGCAATATTTGCTGTTTTAACTAGTGTTGTTTCGGCTTTTTATTATATTAGATTAATAAAAATTTTTTATTTTGAAAAAGCAGAAAGTTGGTTTTATTTTACCCCATTGACAAAAGGTGCTGCTTTTTTTTTGGTTATTATTGGATGGACCGTTATATTTTTTATGTTGAGTCCTAATTTGTTTTATTTATTGATCTATAAAATAGCTATAGGATTAATGATTTAAAAAAATGTCTTTTACTCAAGAATCAAAACCTTTATGGCAAAGTTTTATTCCATTGGTTTCTAACTCGGCATTGAGTGGTTTCTTTACTAGGTGGTTTTTTTCTACAAATCACAAAGATATTGGTACTTTATATTTAATATTTGGGGCTTTTTCCGGTGTTTTAGGTACAGCAATGTCTGTTCTTATAAGGTTGCAGCTCGCAAGTCCGGGCAATCTGTTTTTGGGGGGGAATTATCAGTTGTACAATGTTATTGTTACGGCTCACGCTTTTTTGATGATTTTCTTTATGGTTATGCCCGTTCTTATAGGGGGATTTGGTAATTGGTTTGTTCCTTTAATGATAGGTGCTCCTGATATGGCGTTTCCTCGTATGAATAATATAAGCTTTTGGTTGTTACCGCCGTCTCTAATACTTCTTTTGGCATCCTCATTAGTGGAGGCTGGAGCTGGTACTGGTTGGACGGTTTATCCACCTTTAAGTGGTATCCAGGCGCATTCGGGGCCATCAGTGGATCTAGCTATTTTCAGTTTACATTTATCCGGTGCTGCTTCTATTTTGGGTGCCATTAATTTTATAACGACAATTTTTAATATGCGTGCTCCCGGTATGGGTATGCACCGTTTACCTTTATTTGTTTGGTCCGTTTTAATAACAGCATTTTTACTTTTATTATCTCTTCCGGTTTTGGCTGGAGGCATTACTATGCTTTTAACGGACCGTAATTTTAATACTACATTTTTTGATCCGGCGGGTGGTGGCGACCCAGTACTTTACCAGCATTTGTTTTGGTTTTTTGGACATCCCGAGGTGTATATTTTGATTTTACCCGGGTTTGGTATAGTTAGTCATATTTTGGCTACTTTTTCAAGAAAGCCTGTTTTTGGTTATTTAGGAATGGTTTATGCTATGTTGTCTATTGGTATTTTGGGTTTTATTGTTTGGGCTCACCACATGTTTACAGTTGGTTTGGATATTGACACGCGAGCGTATTTTACAGCGGCTACGATGATAATTGCTGTTCCTACTGGTATTAAGATTTTTAGCTGGATAGCTACCATGTGGGGAGGTTCGATACGTCTTAAGACACCAATGCTATTTTCTATAGGTTTCCTTTTTTTATTTACAATTGGGGGGTTAACCGGTGTGGTTTTGGCTAATTCCGGCGTAGATATTGCTCTTCATGATACTTATTATGTGGTTGCGCATTTTCATTATGTTTTAAGTATGGGCGCTGCTTTTACGATGTTTGGTGCTTTTTATTTTTGGATTGGAAAAATGACTGGTTTGGGTTATCCGGAAGTTTTAGGGCAAATTCATTTTTGGCTTATGTTTATTGGAGTAAATTTAACATTTTTTCCTATGCATTTTTTAGGATTAGCCGGTATGCCTCGGCGTATTCCAGATTACCCGGACTCTTATGCCGGTTGGAATAGCGTGGCCTCTTTTGGCTCAATTCTTTCTTCAGTCGCTTCATTATTTTTCTTTTATGTCGTTTATTTGACATTAACCCGGGGGCATCTCGAAGATTCGAATCCTTGGGTTGAAAATAGGGGTGTTGCTTTTCCTGTGATTCAAAAAGGGGTAAATTAAAAACTTATTAAAGCTTCTGCTGTTTGTAATAAAGGGCTTTATCTTTTAATCGGGCTCTAGGGCCTATAACTCAGTGGTAGAGTATACGCCTGATAAGCGTAAAGTCGATCGTTCAATCCGATCTGGGCCCAAATGTGATGCTGATTTTTTACTTTGTGCTATGGTTTATAGTCTCTTTGGTCTAGTGGTTAGGACGTTGCCTTTTCACGGCAGAAATATGGGTTCAATTCCCATAAGAGATTATTTAGTTAATAAGCTTTTATGCGGGTAAACTAAACAATTATCCGAGTAGTTGTATTAATTTGGTTTGATATGATAATTTTTTCGCTAATGTTGAACTCCCTGATTATATACGCGAATAGTCTTACACGACTTTTGCCTGTCCAAACATTTCAAGTGTTTGGACATGAGATTGTTATTAATGTGTCTAAAAAATATTTGTTGGGTACATTAACATTTTTACACCATCATAGCAATGGTAATTTTCATCTACTTACGTCTATTTCTGGTGTGGATTACCCGGATAGAGAAGAACGTTTTGAGGTTGTTTACGAGCTCTTAAATATTAGATCCAATTCTAGAATTAGGATTAAAACCTGCACTGATGAGATAAATCCTCTTCCATCTGTTGTTGATATATTTCCTTCCGCAAATTGGTGGGAGCGCGAAATTTGGGATTTACTCGGTGTATTTTTTTCAGGACATCCTGATTTACGTAGAATTCTTACAGATTATGGGTTTGAAGGTCACCCTCTTCGAAAAGACTTTCCATTGAGTGGTTATTTCGAATTGCGTTATGATGAAGATCAAAGAGTTGTCGTTTGCGAGCCTATTGAATTGACGCAAGAATTTCGTTCGTTTGATTTTCATATTCCTTGGTCTCATATTGAAAAAAGCTGATATATTAATATTTTATGACGAGATGGAATTTAAATGCAATACTTGGTTGGGTAGATTCTCATATTATTGATTATCCGACGGCTATGAATTTAAATTATAATTGGAGTTTTGGGTCGACCGCAGGGTTCTGTTTGCTTATTCAAATACTTAGTGGGGCTTTTTTAGCGATGCATTACGCGAGTGAAACGCATTATGCATTTTCTAGTGTAGAACATATAATGCGGGATGTCAAAAGTGGTTGGTTAATCCGATACATGCATGCGAACGGGGCTTCTTTTTTCTTTATGCTGGTTTATGCTCATATTTTTAGAGGTTTATATTATGGTTCTTATATGGAACCCCGACAACATTTGTGGTGGTCTGGTACTCTTATTTATGTTTTAATGATGGCGACGGCTTTTATCGGTTATGTTTTGCCATGGGGTCAAATGAGCTTTTGGGGGGCTACTGTTATTACAAGCTTTTTTTCTATTATTCCCGTTATAGGTAAAGAAGTTGTTATGTGGATATGGGGTGGTTTTACTGTGGGAAATCCGACATTAAATCGTTTTTATAGTTTACATTACTTGTTGCCATTTTTAATTACTGGTATGGTTTTTGTTCATTTAGGTTTGTTACATAAAGATGGGTCGAATAATCCCTTAGGTATAAAAACGAAAGTCGCAAATATTAATTTTTATCCTTATATCTATGTAAAGGATTTGGTGGCTTTTTTCGCGCTGGTTTTTTCTTTATCTATTTTTGTTTTTTACTTCCCTAATGCGTTAGGCGAACCGGATAACTATTTAGAGGCAGATCCTTATAGCACTCCAGCCCATATTGTGCCGGAGTGGTACTTTTTACCATTTTATGCTATTTTAAGAGTTATACCAAATAAAGTTGGGGGTATCCTTGCTATGGGAGGTGCCATTGTCATGTTATTTTTGTACCCGTTGTTAAATACCTCGATATTGCGAAGTGGTAACTTTAGACCTGTTTATGCCGTAGTTTTTTGGCTTTTCGTTGCAGACTTTTGTTTACTAGGTTGGGCTGGGACCACGCCTGTTGATGATTATTTTAGATTTATTGGTATCACGGTATCAGTGGGATATTTTTCTTTTTTTATTTTTGGAGGGTTGTTTGTTGGTTGGTTGGAAAAACTTTTAATGTTGCACGCTATCAAAATGGATGGTCCGAATAGACGTTGTTCAACAAGTTTAAATCATTTAACAACAACCCCAAGTTACAAAGTGGGGGTGGTAGATTATTTGACCCCTAGAGATATCTCATAAATAAGTTGATATTAATTACACACGTGTCTCATGAACATATTAAAAAGAGCTAATACTTTATTTATTTATTTATTATTTGTTTTTCCTATATTTAAACCTTATAATATGGCGTATATGGACGCACCGCATCCGTGGCAAGTTGGTTTTCAAGATCCGGCTACCCCGATTATGGAGGGTATTATTTCTTTTAATGGTTTGTTAATGACTTTCATGCTACTGATCGCTTGTTTTGTTGGTTGGTTACTTTATCAATCCTTAACCTTATTCAATGAATCAGTTAATCCGGAGCCCGCAAGCTTTAATCATTCTACTTTACTTGAAATTGTTTGGACAATTGTACCTGCTGGTATTTTGATGATTATTAGCGTACCTTCGTACAATTTGCTTTATGCTATGGAGGAGGTTATTGATCCTAGTTTGACGATAAAAGTTGTTGGCCACCAATGGTATTGGTCGTATGAATATTCTGATTTTGAATTAGTACCAAAAGTGACTAAAGAAAATCTAGATTTGGTTCAAAAGCGTGTTAAAAATTTAAAAGATTGGTTGGACTATATTGAAAATAACAAGGAAGATAAAAATCTACAAAATATTCAGACCCCTTTGAATTCTGAAATACGTAAAGAGAAATTATATATAACAGATGCTGAATTGGCGGATCTGAAAGTGGAGTGGGAAAACGCCAAGAAAGAATTGCACGAGGCGGGTTTGCATCTTAATAGTGTTAAATTAGATTTTAAATTGGCCCGTGTAGATTTAGCTGCGGCTAAACTTAATAAATCTAGCGCAGAGGTAATTAAAGCTAGAACAGAATTCTCTGAGTTTAGTTCGTCTTTTAAAAGACCTAATATTCTTCTCAAAGATGGATTCGACGGTTGGGACGAAAAGTTAAGGCTAAAAACTAAAGAAAACTTAGATATTCTTAAAGCAAAGTTGTTCAAAGCAGAACAAGAATATGAGGGTGATTCCTCTATATTTGATATATTGTCTATTGATTTAAGTCCAAAGGATTTAGCGACGCTTAATGCCGTGTCAAAAAGCGCCGAGTTAGAATTTAATTCTTTTGGTGATAAATTACCAGTTCCATTTTTAAGATCAGACGAGGCTGGAGAAATTTTAAGTAGAGCTAAGAGTAAATTTGCATCCGCTCAGGGGATTTTTGAGTCGAGCCAAAAAAAGCTAGAAAAAGCGGTTTTTACTTTTGATAAATTGAAAGAGAATTTCTGTAAAAAAGATATCGAATTTTTAGGTTATTTAGGTTTAAAGGGTGAGTTTGATACCAGTGCCTCGGATTTTATCAATATTGATTTAAATGATTACAATTTGGACCAAATTAGTCATACGTCTTTAGAAAGACTTTATTTAACGAAAGATGAACTTTGTAGAGCTAAAAGTCGAATTATTAAAATTAGTGAGGAGTTGGCAAAAATCAACAATAGGTTAGAAATAGCTGGGGGCCATGCTAAAGATGTCACTAAAGCTCTTACAGACACGCCTTTTGTTGAACATAGGGATAAAATTAGTCGGCTAAAGGTTTCAGAAACCTATTTTGACAATTTTACTTGGGATCGTCATAAAACTGATTTGCTGGAATATGAGAATAAATTAAGATATGGTGGGTTTGCACTTGAGGAGGCCAAAAAAATTATGGATGAGGCTCTCCTTTATCTGTGCAACAGTATTGAAAGCACCATAGAGGCCGATTTAGCAAATAATGAAACACCATTGCATCTTTCTCGGGGCATGGACTTACCCGTGTCGGATTGGGGGGGGGGTCATGAGAAAATAAATATTTTGGCCCTAGAGAATTGCATTTTAAAGGCTGCCGATAAAAAACTTTTACCCGGGGGTAAAGTCGCTGAGTTGTTGAGTGATAAAATTTCGTCAGATTTAAAACAATTAAAATCAGAGCATGATATAGAGCAATTAAAATCGAAGTTTATAAATGAATTTAATGATGAGAATATTTACACTCAGTATATAGATTTCTCTGTTAATAAAATTAAGCATGAGGTAGATATCGCAGAAAGAGATTACAACGAGCTTATTGATACCTCAACAAAAATAAAAACTTTTATAGAAAAGATTGAACGGCAGTTAAAAAAGGTTTGTCCTACTAAACCGATAGAACAAATGTTGTCTAAAGATGTGCCAGAGGGATTTTTTAAAGGGGCTCACTTCGGTGTTGATTCTCATGTTAAATCTTTTAAAGTTTTTTTATCTGAGTTGCGGCTACTTGATATAAAGTCGAATCCTAATATAGTAGCTACTAAGTTACGCACTCTCTTATTGCAATCAAAAGTAGATTTAGAAAATTTAAAGTTATTTTCTACTTTTCTTGAAAAAATTGTTAAAGAAAATAGTAGTAAAATTGACAGAGATACTTTAGTTTTGATGTATGCTAACAGGACAGGAAGTTCTCCGGCGCATTCAGGAATCGATGCTGAATTAAGCACCACTAATGATTCTATGGGGAAAGGTGGGAGTGGTGATAATAGTCCAAAGGGTGTTAATAGGCCCTATAGTGGTATTAAAGAAGTTTTAGACGTTTTTGGAGAAAAACATTTGGCTTCCGACCAGACTCATCTTTTGCTTGACATTCTACAAATGCTTAAAGATACGGTTTATACTTTGGATGAAACCGACCTCAATAAGTTAAGACATTTCTTGTATAAATTATTGACTACAATAATTGAGGAAGATTCGAGTATTTATCAAATTTTAAAAGAAGAAGTTAATTTGATTTTAGATCTTATTAAAGAACCAGCTGACGATGGGGGGGGCTCTGAAAGGCAACGTATAAATTTTGACTCGTATCTTATCGGAGAAGACGATTTGATTATCCCAGAGCCACATGGTGTGGGAAAAGCCGGCAAAGTTTTTCGTCTATTAGAAGTAGATAATCGTCTTTTTGTTCCTATTAACACACATATACGTGTTTTGGTCACTTCGGCAGATGTTTTACATTCTTGGGCAGTTCCTAGTCTAGGGATAAAAGTAGATGCGTGTCCCGGCCGATTGAATCAAGTTTTTCTTTTTGTAAAAAGGGAGGGTGTATTTTACGGCCAATGTAGTGAGATTTGTGGTGTTAACCATGGATTTATGCCTATCGTGGTACAAGCGGTCAACCAAGATGATTATTTAACTTGGGTCGGAAAAAGGTTATGCTCTTAAATTCTTTGTTTTTGCTTCTAATTATCGGTGTTTTTGGTTTAATTATTATACCTAGCGAGCATCGATTGTTGCTCCGACAATTCTCTCTGTTTATTACTGCATTGGTTTTTATCTTATCTCTCTTTTTGTGGTTGGGGTTTGACCATTCAACGTCTAAATTTCAATTTGTAGTTAACAATTTGTGGTTACCCGTATCAAATATAAATTTAGTTTTAGGTATTGATGGAATTTCCTTATTTTTTCTTCTATTGACTACGCTAATTTTTCCTTTATGTCTTTTAGCGTCATGGACTTTTGAAAAAGGGAATTTAAAAATATATCTCATTAGTTTTTTAAGTATGGAGTTGGTTTTGCTTCTGGTGTTTACAAGTTTGGATCTTTTATTTTTTTATATTTTTTTTGAAGCCGTTTTAATACCGATGTTTTTGGTCATTGGTATATATGGTTCACGTCAGCGCAAAATAAGAGCTGCCTATATGTTTTTTTTGTACACACTATTTGGATCGTTGTTTATGCTTGTTGGGGTTGTGTATATTTACTTGTCTGTTGGCAGTACCAGTTATGAAATATTATCAATTACAAAGTTTTCTGATTATAATCAAAGGTGGTTGTGGTTAGCTTTTTTTGCATCTTTTGCGGCTAAAGTACCGATGTTGCCAGTTCATATTTGGTTACCGGAAGCTCATGTGGAAGCACCTACGGCAGGTTCAGTTATTTTAGCTGGGATTCTTTTAAAATTAGGGTCTTATGGGTTTTTGCGTTTTTCATTGGGTCTTTTTCCTCAAGCGTGTATCTATTTTACACCGTTTGTTTTTAGTCTAAGCGTTTTGGGTGTAGTTTATACGTCTTTGACAGCTATTCGTCAAACGGATTTAAAACGGCTAATCGCATACACCTCGGTTGCTCATATGAATTTAGTTATGATAGGTCTGTTTAGTGGTACGGTAATCGGGGTGGAGGCCGCAATATTGCAAAGTTTAAGTCACGGGTTTGTTTCTTCCGCGCTATTCCTTATAATTGGGGTTCTTTATGACAGGTGGCATACCAGAGGTGTTAATTATTATGGGGGGTTAACACATACAATGCCCATTTTTATAATAGTTTTTCTTTTTTTTACAATGGCTAATTTAGGTTTACCCGGGACCTCTAGTTTTGTCGGGGAATTTCTGTTGTTAGTGTCGGCTTTTGACGCTAATACGACGGCGTGTTTTTTTGCTGCGACATCTATGATTCTTGGGGGTGTTTATTCCCTTTGGTTATTTAATAGAATAGCTTATGGTAATATTAAACTTGTAGGTTGTGATTTAAACTACAGAGAATTTGTAGTTTTTCTGCCTTTGCTAATAGGTACGGTTTTTATGGGTTTATATCCAGATCTCTTTTTTTCCGTAATGCATGCATCAGTTTCGAATCTGGTCTGGGTTGACTTGTGGGCGTAAATAATTGAGCGCAATATTTGTAGAAGTTATTTGTTGGTAATCTTAAGTTCTTTTCGTCTAATGGTTAGGATATTGTCTCTATGAGATGAAGGTGCGGGTTCAAGGCCCGTAAAGAACTGAAATGTATTTAAACATAGTTTTTTTACCCCTTTTAGGGTCTATCATATCAGGGTTTTTTGGACGTTTTATCGGGGTATACGGTTCTTGTTTTATCACAGTATTCTGCGTGGGTTTAACTTTTTGTTTAAGCTGTTTGTCGTTTTACGAAGTAGGACTGGCTGGAAGTAGCACCTACCTTTCTTTAATGACCTGGTTGGAATCAGACTCTTTTCATGTCGAGTGGGCTTTTTGTTTTGATAGTTTAACTGTCGTGATGCTTATTGTTGTTACCTTTATTTCGACTTTGGTTCATATATACTCTACAGAATATATGGGGGAAGACCCACACCTGCCACGTTTTGTGAGTTATTTGTCGTTGTTTACATTTTTTATGCTAATATTGGTAACTGCTGATAATTTTGTTCAAATGTTTGTTGGGTGGGAAGGTGTGGGTCTTTGTTCGTATTTACTTATTAATTTTTGGTTTACTCGAGTACAAGCTAATAAAGCCGCTATAAAAGCTATGATAGTTAATAGAATTGGGGATTTCGGATTAGCTTTAGGTATTTTTGCAATTTTTATTTGTTTCGGTGCTTTAGACTACGCCACAGTTTTTGCGTTTTCTCCTCAATTAACGTTTTGTACTTTGTCTTTTTTAAATATAGAATTTAAGGCTTTAGATCTTATAGGGGTTCTTCTATTTATTGGCGCAGTTGGTAAATCAGCTCAGCTTGGTTTACACACTTGGTTGCCTGATGCGATGGAAGGCCCTACACCAGTTTCTGCTCTTATTCATGCGGCTACGATGGTTACAGCTGGTGTTTTTTTATTAGCCCGTTGTTCTCCTCTTTTAGAATATTGTTCCGGGGCTCTTATGCTGATAAGTGTCGTAGGTGGTATGACTGCTTTTTTTGCAGCTACAACAGCTTTGGTTCAAAATGATCTTAAACGAGTTATCGCGTATTCTACGTGTAGTCAGTTGGGCTATATGATATTTGCCTGTGGTTTGTCCAATTATTCAGTTGCTGTTTTTCATTTAGCTAATCATGCTTTTTTTAAAGCTCTTCTTTTTCTTAGCGCAGGCTCTGTGATACATGCCGTGGGAGACGAACAAGATATGAGAAAAATGGGTGGTTTGCGTCGCCTATTACCATTTACTTATGCGATGATGGTAATTGGTTCATTGGCTTTAATGGGTATGCCTTTCTTGACAGGATTTTATTCTAAAGATGTTATTCTTGAAATAGCATATGCGACTTATTCGGTTCCTTCCCATTTTAGCTATTGGTTGGGGAGTTTTGCTGCTTTTTGTACGGCTTTTTATTCAATTAGGTTAATTGCTCTATGTTTTTTAGTGGAGCCTAATGGTAGTCGTAAACTCTTACTTTCCGCATCAGAAGGGGGCAAGGCCATAGGTATCGTGTTAGGTTTATTGGCAATCCCTAGTATTTTTATAGGATATTTTAGTCGCGATTTGTTTATAGGGCTGGGTACTAATTTTTGGGGTGGTTCCTTATTCTGTCTTCCATCCAATTTGAGTTTAATTGATGCTGAATTTATGTCAATTTTTTCAAAGATTCTTCCATTATGTTTTAGTATTGCCGGTGGTTTTTTATCGTTTATATTGTATCGGTATTACAACCACAATATGTATTTTTGGAAAACTTCTCTAGTAGGGCGTAAGTTTTATATTTTTTTAAGCCGAAAATGGTTTTTTGATAAAATTTATAATGAATTTATAAGTCAGAATATACTTGATTTCGGATACCATTTTACTTATAAATCCATTGATCGTGGGCTTATTGAAAGTTTAGGTCCTTTTGGTTTATCAAATATATTGACAAGTCAAGTACAGCAGGCACGTGTCTGGCATTCTGGATATTTATACCATTATTTAGTTATTTTTGTTTGGGGTAATCTTTTGTTTGGATTATGGTTTTTATTTGGTTTTCCTTCCTTGCGGGTTGGGGTGTTGCTTTTATTCTCTATATTATGGTTGACCCTCTAATTTTTATATCTCTTATGATTCTTGGGGCTGGTTTGGGTGTTAAAGTTACTAGCACGCAAAATCCTGTGTACAGCGGCCTCTATTTAGTTTTACTTTTTTTTTTAGGCTCAGCCATTTCTTTCCTATTAGGTGTCGAATTTATGGCTCTATTATTTCTTTTGGTTTACGCTGGTGCTATAGCTGTTTTAGTATTATTCGTTGTTATGATGTTAGACGTTAAGGCTATTGAGACTGTGTGGTCTTCCGGGCAAAAACAGCTGTTTTATATTAGTAGCTTTTTTTTTTTTTTTATAATGGTTTTTATAGGAAGTTCCTATGATTTACTTTTTTTGTTACAATCAGGGGCTAGCTGGGTTATATCTGTTTTGGCGTCTTTTAACTTGGTGCAAAGTGAGGAGAATTTAAAAACAACGATCAATATTTTATTCGATAGAGATCTTTCTGACTTTTTTTATTTGTGTTTTTATAATGATATTGTAAGTAGTTCTTTTTTAAACGACACCTCATGGTTTGTTAATTTTGATTCTTCTTCCGCCTTGAATGATCCCAGTTATCTTTTGTATTCCACGCATGCTATCTTGTTGATAATCGCTGGAGTTGTTCTTTTAATAGCTATGGTTGGGGCCATTAGTTTAACACTTCAAAAAAATTGTCCGGATTCTTTGCATAAACAATTAGGTAGAGAGTCGAAAAATGCTATTTTTATGGTCAAGGATAAGTCTTTCACTAATTCTTTAAACTTGCCTAATTTAAAAGGTGCTTCTTAAAATGATTAACATTACTATAAATGAACTTTTAATTTGGGTAAAAAAGGGGTCTACTGTTATTCAAGCATGTGAAGCCGCTGGTGTTAAAATACCTAGATTTTGTTATCATGATAAACTTTTTATTGCAGGTAACTGCAGAATGTGCCTTGTAGAGGTTGGTAATTCCCCAAAGCCCCAAGCTTCTTGCGCTTTACCCTTTCTGCCAAATATGAGAATTTTTACTAACACGGCTCTAGTACACAAAGCGCAAGAATTCGTCATGGAATTTTTGCTTTTACATCATCCTCTCGATTGTCCTGTATGTGATCAAGGTGGTGAGTGCGAACTTCAAGAGCAAAGCTTTAACTATGGTTCAGATCGGGGAAGATTTTTTTTTTTTAAAAAGTCATTAGGCGACACTTTTTGGGGTAGCCTCATCAAAACGGTTTTAAGGCGTTGTATCGTTTGCACTCGGTGTGTTCGGTACACTTCTTTAATTGGTGGTAGTGATATAATAGGTACTTCCAATCGTGGGGGTAATTCTGAGATTGGTATGTTTAAGGAAAATGTACTTAAAACAGAAACGTCTGGTGGAATTATTGAACTTTGTCCGGTATGTTGGTCTGGTTTTATTTTTAGTCAATAATCCCATGTTTTTTTTGCGAGAGTATTCCCCAGCTTTAATCTATTTATGTTTTAGTCTTATATTGGCTTCTATTATTTTTGGAGCTTCTTATACCCTAGCTTTAGCTGAATCAGACAATGAGAAATTGTCCTCATATGAGTGCGGATTTGATCCTTACGAAGATGCTCGTAATGCATTTGATGTTCGTTTTTATCTTGTAGCTATTCTTTTTCTTCTTTTTGATATAGAAACAGTTTTTATTTTTCCTTGGGCGGCTTCTTTAAGTCAATTGCCTCCAATTGGTTATTGGTCTGTAATTGATTTTCTTTTTGAACTTGTTATCGGGTTTATATATGCGTGGCAAATAGGTAGCTTGGATTGGGAATGAAAAATCAGGATTATAAAAGGCGTAATTTATTTTTTTTACAGGAGTCCAAGCGCAAAACTCTTAATGTTGTTGCGGCTAATCAAAATTTAAATATTTTTTTACGTTGGTGGGCTCAGTTAGAAAAATCAAAGTTGCCTCGGCAAAGCAGTATATGTCGGGTTAAGAATAGGTGTGTTGAAACACATAGATCTCGTTCTGTTATGAATGTTTATAAATTATCTAGATTGGAATTTCGGCGTTTAGCCTCTCGAGGTTTCTTTCTAGGAATGCGTAAATCTTCTTGGTAAAGTTTTTAGATTTTATAGGGTATAACAATTTATTTTACCTGTATTATTAATAGAGTTTGCTAGCATTATTAAGATAATATTTAGATGCCTCAATTCGATACTATAACTTTCTTTAATCAAGTTTTTTGGTTAGTCCTTATTGTTTTTAATTTTTATTTTATAATTTTACGTTTTATGCTTCCTTCTTTGGCGTTTAGTCTTAAAACAAGAAATAAGAATTTAAGATTTACGGAAGAGTCGCGTTAATATTAAAAAGTTTTTACAAACTATATAGGAGATGTGGCTGAGCGGTTGATAGCCTTGGTTTGCTAAATCAATCTATATTTTTAATGTAGCGTGGGTTCGAATCCCACCATCTCCCTTAGAAGGTCACATTTCAGAAAAAGTAACTCAGATGGTAGAGTACTGGTTTGTCATATCAGTGGCCGCGGGTTCGAATCCCGTCTTTTTCGTCGGTTAATTAATTAGAGGGGGATATAGCTTAACTGGTAGAGCGTGCGCTTTGCAAGCGTAAAGTTGAGAGTTCAAATCTCTCTATCTCCAAATAATAAAAGGGTAACTTGGCTATATGTGTTTTGCAGGTTCGAATCCTGTATTACCTGATGAGTTTTTCGGGCAATCTCGTTTATAAATGCGAAGTTTGGTCTTCGTCTGCGAATATAAAAAGTTTGAAATTATTATTATTTTTGTTGCCATTTTTTCAAGGGCATAGAGGATTATGTATTAATATTAAAAAGTTTACACTGCTTAGGTCCCCTCTGGGAAATAAGAGGTCTAAAGACCAATTTGAAAAACGTGAGCATCGGATGTATTTTTACGTAGAAAGTCATAAGCCTTCTAACATTTTAGCATATGTGCACATATTAACTTTTTTAAATGAAGTTAAATGTAAAGTTAAAGTTTCTAATCACTTATTAGGGTAAAGTTCAACTACCGAGGGATGAGTGGCCGAGTGGTTTATGGCACCAGTTTTGAAAACTGACGCAGACAAACTGCCGTGGGTTCGAATCCTACCTTATCCTAAATTTATTTATGAGAATAAAAGTTAAACGAAAATTATTAGGTAATATCTTGTCGGATGGTAGTTTTCGCTTTGCTTACGAAGAGAATATTTTACCAGAATTATTTAAAATAATAACTTTGGATAGTGCCAATCATTTTGTTTGGACCGGTAAAGGTCCTAAAGAACAAACAGAAATTACAAGTTTTGTCGAGCGATTTAACAAACAGGCATAAGTGTGATCATTTTCGCGTGATGTACAAAAATTAATAATCTTTAAGCGATTTACCCTTAATATTAAGATAAGGGAGAATCTAGTGTTGGTTAAAGATTTCCGCACCTTACTAGAGATTCCTATTTATTTTTACATTAGGATATCAGGAGGTGTAATTACAATAAATTGTCTACTTTTAGATAATTAAATAAGCTGAGTTTGATCCTAGCTCAGAGTGAAGGCTATAAGCCTGCTTGAATACATGCGAGTTGAATGGTTTCGCGCCATAGCGTACGGGTGAGTAGAAAATCAGTATCTACCCTTAACTTTGGAATAATTCTATCTCTCAGGGGAGAAACCATTGGAAAAATACCAAATAAATTATAAAAGGTACGCCGGTTGGGGATGATTAGATTTAGTATTAGGTAGTCGGTTGGGTTAGGCCTACCGAGCCAAAGATGCTTAGTTGGTCTGTGAGGACGATCAACCACACTGGGACTGAGACAAGGCCCAGGTTTCATTTGAAGGCAGCAGTAAGGAATATTGGACAATGAGCGAAAGCTTGATCCAGCAAGGCTTGGTGAGGGATTGAAGGCTTAGGTTGTAAACCTCTTTTTTAACTGAGGATAATGACATTAAGTTAAGAATAAGTCCCGACTAACTTCGTGCCAGCAGTCGCGGTAATACGAAGGGGGCTAGCCTTATTCGTCATAACTGGGCGTAAAGGGTCCGTAGGTGGCTCTTTGTCACGTTATAGGTCAAATCCTTTAGCGAAACTAAAGAAAGGTCTTTAATACAGAAGAGCTTGAGTCTGATAAAGGATAATGGAATTTTTCAACGAGGGGTAAAATCCATAGAAGTGGAAACGAACATCAAATGCGAAAGCGATTATCTAGTTCAGTACTGACGTTGAGGGACGAAGGCATAGGTAGCGAACAGGATTTGAGACCCTGGTAGTCTATGCTGTCAACGATGAATGCTAGTTTTTAGATCACTAGAAGCTATAGCTAAGGCATTAAGCATTCCGCCTGAGGAGTACGAGCGCAAGCTTAAAAATCAACGGAATTGGCGGGGGTTCAAACAAGTGGTGGAGCATGTGGTTTAATGCGATAATACGCGCGCAACCTTACCAGTTCTAGTAAGTTTGTCATTCTTGCGGAGACGTTTTGAATTTTGGGACTTTCAGGTGTTGCATGGCTGTCGTCAGCTCGTGTCGTGAGATGTACGGTTAATTCCTGTAACTGAGCGCAACCCTTATCTTTTTTTTTTTACTTCAATAGAAAATAAAAATTTATAAGAGACGGCCAGCCATAAGCGGGAGGAAGGTTGGGATGAGGTCAAGTCCTCATGGCCCTAATGAACTGGGCTACACACGTGCTACAATGGGAAGAACAATAAGTTGCAAAGACGTAATTCAAAGCCAATCTTTAAATCTTTTCTTAGTTCGGATTGAGGGCTGCAACTCGCCCTTATGAAGTTGGAATCACTAGTAATCGCGAATCAGGATGTCGCGGTGAATATGTCACTGGGCCTTGCACACACCGCCCGTCACGTCCTGGAAGTTGACTTGGCTGGAAGATTTTGGAATAAACCTTTTAAGCTTTATTACAAATAATACAAAATAAAAAATATTATAGAAGGCAAATAAGGAAGTTTCTTTTAAAGGACAGGTAAACAACTGGGATGAAGTCGTAACAAGGTAGTCGTAGGGGAACCTGCGGCTGGAATACACGTATAGTAAGAAATTTGTTTCTATGCCTAGATTTATACCCGAACCCTTCTCGAATTCGAGTGTCCTCGTCTAGGTAGCCACACATACTAGTTTTTCTGGGAACCATGGCTTCTTAAAGTTTTAAGTTATGTGCAAATAAAAAGTTTGCGTTATAGAGCAGTTAGGTTAGCTCACCAGGCTCATGCCCTGGAGGTCGTAGGTTCAAATCCTGCTGACGCTAAGTTTGTTGTTGGCTATTTGATGGTAAAAAAAAAAAAAGAATTTGAAAAAAGGTTAAAACATTTTACAATAAATTTTGGGCCTCAGCACCCAGCAGCACACGGGGTTCTTCGTTTAATTTTAGAGTTAAATGGCGAGGTGGTACAGCGGGCTGATCCTCATATTGGATTACTTCATCGGGGTACCGAAAAATTAATTGAGTCTAAAACCTTTGTTCAAGCCTTGCCGTATTTTGATCGTTTGGATTATGTGTCAATGATGTGTCAAGAACATACATATGTTTTGGCTGTTGAAAATTTATTACATGTAAGTATACCGAAACGTGCTCAGTATATTAGAGTTCTTTTTGCCGAAATTACAAGGATATTAAATCATTTGTTGGCGGTTGGTTGTCACGCGATGGATGTTGGTGCTATGACCCCGTTTTTGTGGTCATTTGAGGAAAGAGAAAAACTAATGGAGTTTTACGAAAGAGTGAGCGGTGCTCGTATGCATGCCAGCTATTTTAGACCCGGGGGTGTAAGTCAGGATATCGGTTTGGGATTACTCGATGATATTTATGCTTTTGTGGGCCAGTTTGGTCAAAGGTTGGATGAAATGGAAGAAATGCTCACAGATAATCGAATATGGCAAGAAAGGTTAGTAGATATCGGAGTCGTTACGGCGGAAGAGGCCATTGATTGGGGATTTTCGGGTGTTATGCTTAGGGGTTCAGGGGTTAGATGGGATTTAAGAAAAAATGAGCCCTATGAAATTTATTCTGATTTAAGGTTTAAAGGGGTTGTTGGTAAAACTGGCGATTGTTATGATCGATACTTGGCACGAGTCGAAGAGATGCGTCAATCTTTAAGCATTATTCACCAATGTATTAATAATATGCCAATGGGGGGTGTTAAAGTGGATGATGCGAAAATATCTCCCCCATCCCGAAGTGATGTGAAGCAAAGTATGGAATCTTTAATTCATCATTTTAAGCTATATACAGAGGGTGTTTCGGTGCCGCTTGGTGAGACTTACACGGCTACAGAAGCGCCCAAAGGGGAATTTGGTGTTTATTTGGTGTCTGATGGGAGTAATCGGCCGTATAGGTGCAAAATTAAAGCCCCGGGATTTTCGCATTTACAGGGCCTTAATTTTATGGCTAAATCCCACATGTTGGCGGATGTGGTGACCATTATAGGTACACAAGATATTGTTTTTGGAGAAGTTGATCGTTAACTGCTATATTTTGCTAAAGAGGTTTAAGTGTTCGAGAGATGACGTAGTGGTAGCGTGTTCGCTTTGGGAGTGAAAAGTCGTAGGTTCGAATCCTACTCTCTTGATTTTATTATTGAAATACCCTGTTAGGTTTATCT